GATCGTTTAACCGTAGCAAGAGCGCGAAAAATTGAGCGTTTCTTATCACAACCCTTTTTTGTAGCCGAAGTATTTACCGGTTCTCCGGGGAAATATGTTGGTCTAGCAGAAACCATTAAAGGGTTTCAATTGATCCTGTCCGGAGAATTAGATGCTCTTCCTGAGCAGGCCTTTTATTTAGTAGGTAATATCGATGAAGCTACCGCGAAGGCTATCAACTTAGAAATGGAGAGCAATTTGAAGAAATGACTTTAAATCTTTGTGTACTGACCCCTAATCGAATTGTTTGGGATTCAGAAGTGAAAGAAATCATTTTATCTACAAATAGTGGTCAAATTGGCGTATTACCGAATCATGCTCCTATTGCTACAGCTGTAGATATAGGGATTTTGAGAATACGCCTTAAGGACCAATGGTTAACGATGGCTCTGATGGGCGGTTTTGCTAGAATAGGCAATAATGAGATCACTGTTTTAGTAAATGATGCGGAAAAGGGTAGTGATATTGATCCACAAGAAGCTCAGGAAACTCTTGAAATAGCAGAAGCTAGTTTGAGAAAAGCTGAAGGAAAGAGACAAATAATTGAGGCAAATCTAGCTCTCCGACGAGCTAGGACAAGAGTCGAGGCTGTCAGTGCAATTTCCTAACTAGTTGGTTCGTTCAAATAATCAAAAGAGTTTCTGTTTCTAAACCCTATTTTGATTGCATTCACTCGACAGAATCCAATTTTGATATAACGCAATTCAAAAATGAAATAAATAAAAATACAAAATCTATAAAAAGAGAAAAGGGTGGGGCAAAAAACTTATTAGATACCATTGACTCCGGTATCTAATAAGTTCTACCTACTATTGGATTTGAACCAATGACTCCCGCCGTATGAAAGCAATACTCTAACCACTGAGTTAAGTAGGTCATTTATCATCCCAAAAAGAACCAAATGGAACCCATCCCGTCGATGGATTATAAATATCATATTCCTTATAAGCAATAATAATATAAGCAATAATAATCGAACCAATACCACTCAAAAATTTAGGATGTTGGATCATAGAATATTCATCTTGACAACAAATTATATACATGATAAAATATGCATCACAAGCACTAAGGGCTATAGCTCAGTTGGTAGAGCACCTCGTTTACACGCGCGCCAATGTTTTTTCAGGGGAATCCACCATACAATCCAAAAAATGGATCTTATTGAGAAATCTACGTCTTACTCTATAATAACTTTAAGAGAACAATAGCCTGACGAGAGGTTCGGTCCTATTTGAGTGCCCTTTTAGGTACCAAACAGGCCCCATCTTGAGATATTGATAAGGTGAATACCCGTATATTCAATGCCAGGCATAATGAGTATAAGGCCCTCAAAAAATCTCTTTTCGTCCTATGAACTTGAAGGTGTATGAAGTTTCATATTGGATTTTTTAAGCCGAACGATAGAGACTTCATTTAACTTCAAATTCGAGGCCAAAGGCAGACCTACGTCAAAATAACTTCACCTTTGAAACACTTTGGGAGTGCTCCTGAATTAGAATCCCAAATAATGAATCAGAGCACATGGAGCCATCTCCTTATCTTATTTTTCTGTCAAGAAAAAATATGGCGGATTGGCTGATATTTCTATCAGTTAATGAAAGAGCCCAATGCAAAAAAAATGCATGTTGGGTCTTTGAAACAGTTCATATCATTTTGATAATAATAAGTTTGGTCTGTTTTACCGAGAAGGTCTACGGTTCGAGTCCGTATAGCCCTATAAAAAAATGAATAAAATTCATATTTTCATTTGAAATAAAAAATTGTATAATTTTGATTTCTTCATTCTTGTTTGTTGCTTGGAACTGACCGGTTATTTCATTGAAACAAAATTTGTCCTAAAAACTCACTCACGAGAATCGTTTAAAGCAGAACAGAAAAGCCAAAAAACGGATTTCAAGGGATCGAATCCATTTTTTTCCAAACAAACCAAACCTTAGTCATTAATCATCGGAGGGAAATTCCATATGAATATGAATTTTCCTGCCCACAATCAAGGGGTTAAGCCAGTGATACTCCTTTTCTTTGGTATACCTTACCAATACCCGGCGAAGAACACCAAAACAAAAAGGGGGGGTGGTCTTCTTTTTCTGTATTCAATCAAGAGACAACCCCACCCAGATCTAATAAACGGAATATACCAACACTAAGATTAAGATATTCGAAATCCTGAGATGGAAATACCTACCCATTCTCGTACATTTGAATACTTGTTCTATTCTAAATTACTAAGAAAAAAACCCCCCGACTCTATTCCTAAAAAATGAAAAAATCAAAATATCGAACTCACATTTTGATAAAGAAAATTCAAATAATCAAAAGAATAATAAATTTGAAATTCTTAAACACAAAATAATAATTCTATTTGCTTTCTTTAGGAAGAATCCTGGGCGAAAACCAGAAAATTTGTCTAAGTGTAACATCTAGAGTTATACTAACTAAAGCAATTAAAGAAAATTGA